GGTCTTGTTACTTTTATTAGAATCCAATCCCGATGGAGGATTTTCTATTCATAGAATATCGAAAAAGAAGACTAGGTCTAAGTAAGGTATACGAAGGAAAGCCTATTTTACGTTGTTGACAATGTTTACAATGAAACTTAGCATTAGCAAAGATATTAGTTTTTCAAACTTTATCTTGTGCGCAAATACCGCACAATACCGACGTAAATTACTATTAGATTTGATTGGGGTTGGGTTAGGTTGGAGTTTTTAACCGGACTCATGTCATGATACAAAATTCACTAGAATTGGGTATACCAAAGAAGGGTAGTATAATTAACTCCTTGATTTCGGACAAGAAAAGAGGAAAATTCCATATGGAATTTTCTTACGAAGAGTAATGTATAAAAGTTGGTTTGCTTATCCACAACTGGAAAAAGATCGCTTGGGTCCATTGAAATGAAATGTGTTTTTGCTTTTAGTTTGATATTATACTTTAAACGATCCCCATGAATGGGCTTATAGGAATCATTGTCTTTTGATGAAGCAATCAGTCAATTAAAACAATAACGAGGAAATTCAAATGAAAAATGATACAATTTTTTGTATTTGAATATTCATTTGAAATTTTTTTTATAGGGCTCTAGGGCTATACGGACTCGAACCGTAGACTTTCTCGGTAAAACAGATCAAACTTATTATTATCAAAATGATCTGAACTGTTTCAAAGACCCAACATGCATTTTTTGTGCATTGGGCTCTTTCATTAACTGATATAAATATCAGCTAGTCCGCCATTTTTATTTTTGACAGAAAAATAAGGAGATGGCTCCATGTGCTCTGAGTCATTATGTGGATTCAGATTCAGGAACACTACCAAAGTTTTTCAAGGGAGGTTATTTTGACGTAGGTCTGCCTCTGGCCTAGATTAACCTAAGTGAAATGAAGTCTCTATCGCTCTACTTAAAAATCAAATATGAAACTTCATACACCTTAAAGTTCATAGGACGAAAAGAGATTTTTTTGAGTCCCTTATACTCAGCCTAGCATTGAATAGACTGCGTATTCACCTTATCAATATATCAAATCAATGATGGGGTCTGTTTGGCATCTAACTGGGCACCTAAATCGGACCGAACCCTTGTCAGGCTATTGTTCTCTTCTTCCCTCAAAGTTATGGAGTAAGACATCGATTTCTCAATAAGATCAATTTTTTGATTGCATGATGGACTCCCCTGAAAAACATCGGCGCGCGTGTAAACGAGGTGCTCTACCAACTGAGCTATAGCCCTTAGTGCTTGTAATACATATTTTATTATGTAGATAATTTCTTGTCAAGATGAATATTCTCAAGATGACTATTCCATGATCCAAGATCATATTGATCGGTATTGCTTCTAAGTAATATCATATTTATAATCCATCGATGGGATGAGTCCCGTTTGGTTTTCTTTGTGAAGATAAATGACCTACTTAACTCAGCGGTTAGAGTATTGCTTTCATACGGCGGGAGTCATTGGTTCAAATCCAATAGTAGGTAGAACTTATTAGATACCATTGACCGCGCTATCTAATAAGTTTTTATACCCTTTTTCTTTTAGTGATATTCATTTTGTATCTTTTCTATTTCTTTTCTTTTTCGTTGCATCAAAATCTGATTGCGCTTGATTGTATTTACTCGACAGAATCAAGTCAAACAAAACAACCAAATATAGGGTGTATAAATCGATGATTATTCGGACGCACCGACTGGTTATGAAATCGCATTGATAGCCTCTACTCGTGTCCTAGCCCGTCGGAGAGCTAGATTTGCCTCAATTGTTTGTCTCTTTCCTTCAGCTTTTCTCAAAGCAGCTTCCGCTATTTCAAGAGTTTGCTGAGCTTCTTGTGGATCAATGTCACCACTTTTCTCTGCATCATTTACTAAAACAGTGATCTCATTATTACCTATTCTAGCAAAACCGCCCATCAGAGCCATCGTTAACCATTGGTCGTTAAGGCGTATTCTCAAAATACCTATATCTATTGCTGTGGCAATAGGAGCGTGATTTGGTAATACGCCAATTTGTCCACTATTAGTAGATAAAATGATTTCTTTCACTTCTGAATCCCAAACTATTCGATTAGGGGTCAGTACACAAAGATTTAAGGTCATTTTTTCGAATTGCTCTCCATTTCTAAGTTCATAGCCTTCGCCGTAGCTTCATCGATGTTACCTACCAAATAAAAGGCCTGTTCAGGAAGACCATCTAATTCTCCGGAAAGGATTAATTGAAAGCCTCTAATTGTTTCTGCTAAACCAACATATTTTCCCGGAGAACCCGTAAATACTTCTGCTACGAAAAAAGGTTGTGATAAGAAACGCTCAATTTTTCGCGCTCTTGCTACGGTTAAACGATCCTCTTCGGATAATTCGTCCAAGCCAAGAATAGCTATAATATCTTGAAGTTCTTTGTAACGTTGTAAAGTTTGCTTAACCTGTTGTGCAATTTCATAATGTTCTTCACCAACGATGCGGGGT